GCTTAAACTAAGAGATAGATAACTATAGAAACAACCAGAATTATTCCTAAAACGACACCTAAAAAAGTTTTTCAAGCCAACCTTATTAGTATATCATAACGAAACCGTGGAAAAGTCCCACGAGCCCATAAAAACAAGAAGAGAAAACCTCAAGCCTGTATTATCATAAATATATCCCTTGACCCCAAAAACATTACACAAGTAAAAAGGCTGTTAAATATTATGTTAGAGTACTCCGCCATAAAAATAAGAGCGAAGCCCCCCCTGCTGTATTCCACATTAAAACCTGACACTAACTCTGACTCCCCCTCTACAAAATCAAACGGGGCTCGATTAGTTTCTGCCAGCATAGAAATTAATCATACTATAAACAAAGGGAAAACTGCTAATCCCATAATAAAAAAAGAGTTTTCCTGCCACAATTTCACAGACTGAAGATGTATAGACCCTGCTATGAAAACGCACCCCAGCAAAACTAATGCTATTCTGACTTCGTAGGAAATACTTTGTGCTATCGCCCGTATAGCCCCTAAGAGGGCATATTTAGAGTTTGATGACCACCCTGCCACCATCACCCCATAAACATTGGCACCGGAGTTTGCCAAATAGAAAAGAACACCACACGCAAATACACCCTCTGAAGAATGGAAGGGGTAAAGCAACCACAGTAATAAGGCAATAAAAAAAGTTACCACAGGACAAACTAAAAAAGGCACAAAATTTCTGTATGTTGGGATAAGAATCTCTTTGGAAAACAACTTAGCCCCATCACTTATAGGCTGCATTAAACCTAAAACCCCTACTTTATTAGGCCCCTTACGAGTTATAATATACCCCAATACTTTTCGCTCTACCAAAGTAAATCATCCTACCGCCAACAAAACAAATACCCCGGGTAAAATAAAGCTAATTACTTGCATTATTATTTATTTTTCTCACTCTTTTTTGTAACCTCCCCGCAACCTTCAGTTTCAATTAACAAAATTAATTTTACACACCGTGCTATAAAACTTTAATATCAAAGGACTCAACAGCAGCTCAATGCCATAAGTTATAAACTCGGGGAAGAATAAATTCAATCACAATAGGTATGAACCTGTGATTTGCCCCACAGATTTCAGAACATTGGCCATAAAGTACACCACACATATTTACAGTTATAGGGACCTCATTTACACGGCCTGGGATTGCATCGACTTTTAGTATGCATCCAGGAAGAGCAAAAGAATGAATAACATCTGCACTCCTTACCATACAACGGATACCCGTGTTGGCTGGAGCAACTATTCGCTGGTCTACATCTAACAAACGGTAGCCCCTATCTGACTCTCGTTCCATAAAAGAGTCAAAACCCAAGACATCTTCTTGGTCCCCCATAAATTCATAAGATCAAAACCATTGATGACCAATTGCTTTAAAACAAAACTTAGGGCTACCAATCTCATCTATTACGTACAACAAATGTATAGAAGGAATAGCAACACAAACAAGACACACCCTAGGAATAATAGTCCAAGCTGTTTCGACCGCTTGAGCCTCCCGTAAGTAACGAAACCTTCTTCCCGAACAAAACACCCAGCCTAGACCATACAACACAACGGACAAAATAAAGATAATTAGGCACATCACACCCTCATGAAATAAACCAAGATACTCCCCAATATGATAATAACAATCTTGAAATCTAATTCTACCTCATAGCGGCATTATTAACGAACCATGTTAAAAATTATAAATAGACTATGAAAACAATAAAAAGAAGTAAAGAAAAAAGAACCCCCAATACGGTTTTTAAGAAATGATAAGACTGACTCTGCTGATTAGCAATCCCCAAAACCTGAACAACTTTATATACACCTTGAGGACCAATTTTTTCAAGTCATCCTTTCTCTATTCTAACTGTAACAACACCAGCTAATTTCAACCCTAATATTGGACTAAATTGAGCTAATAAAGGCTTGAAATGCCACATCCTAGCTAAATAACCATAACCACCCCCTAAAAAATTACTTCCGCCACTCAATTTTGAAGAGGCTTCAACAATACTAACAGCCACAACTACCAGTGACATTACGATAAATTTCTCAATATTACCTACTATAGCAGTTAAATCAAGGTCTGAAAATAGACCAACCAATAAAAATCCTATAACCACGGAACTAAAAAGTAAACCCCTATAGGCAAACTTTACACTGAAAGCTTCTCGTCTATAAATAACAGGGCTCACACTTTTATTAACCCTAAAAAACAAATTAAAGCTGAGACGAACCGAATACCAAGAAGTAAACAAAGTCCCAACAATTAATATAAAATAAATTACCAGTCTGTCACCGCTTTGAAGTCTTATTTCAATAATCAAGTCTTTTGAATAAAACCCCCTTAGAAAAGGCATGCCACATAAAGAAAAACTCGCAACAGTTACACAGCTTATCCTAAACGGCACTCGAGCCCAATTTTTACCCAACAAACGAATATCTTGCCATTTCGAGCTCCTGTGGATAACAACCCCTGCCCTTAAAAAAAGAAGTGACTTAAATATAGCATGTGTAATAAGATGGAAAAAAGCAACTTTAGGTAGACAGATTGAAATAGCAAATAATATTATTCTTAACTGGCTCAAAGTAGACAATGCTACAATTTTTTTTAAATCTACTTCAACAAGGGCCACTCTTCCAGCCATCACCAAGGTTAAAAGTCTCAAACATTTCAACACCCCTAAAGAAAGGTCTCTTTCAGATAACATTGGGTACCCACGGATAAGAAGGTAAACCCCCGCTGTAACTAACGTGGATGAATGAACCAATGCAGAAACAGGAGTAGGGGCAGCCATGGCAGCCGGAAGCCACGCCGAATAAGGAACCTGGGCTCTTTTAGTGATAGCTGCTATTACTAAAAGAAAAGGAGTTCAAAAATATCCCATCCTAGGAAAAAACTCAAACAGCATTCAATTCCCATCTCTACAAAGCAACCCAATAACACACAAAAGAATAGCATCTCCAACTCGATTAGTTAAAACTGTCACCATCCCTGCACCCAAAGATTTATTGTTTTGGTAGTAGACCACCAATAAAAATGAAGTGATCCCCAACCCGTCCCAACCTAATAAAAGAGCAATTAAATTCGGAATTATAATTAAAGACATTATAGATAAAACAAAAAACACAACCAAATAAATAAAACGAGAAAAGTAAATTTCATCCCCTATATACCAAGAACAGTAAACCAAAACAGAACCAGAAATCAAAAAAATAGCCGCCATAAACAACCCACTAACTTGATCCAGCAACACGGCTAAATTTACCGATAAATTCCTCGACAACCAAATTCTATAATCAATAAGAAGAATAGAGTCAAAAAACGGGATTATTCTTATAATACCCCACCCTAAAAACATAAAAACACAACCTAATACCTCATTAAACTTGAAGGCCATTTTTAAGTGTCCAAAAACATCTTTAGCAATTAAAACTAATGTTTACGTTAACTAACTTAACCAACCCATGCCGTAAAACTAAACCACTGAAGTTAACGCAAACAACGTTTAGCACCAAAATGAACAAAACCATGTGTGTATATTTACCCTCTAAGTTTTTTTAGTTTTTTTAAAATATTTCTACATGTCAGTACAAGAACAACTTAGAAAATATTACCACAGGAGGTGTAAAAGAAAAAAAGGACTTACACTCCTCAATCTCTTTTTGAGATATATAAACTACTCCTCTCTCCTATAATTTTTTTTTACTGTCACGAAAAGACCAAAAGGCTATGAAAAAGTAACAAAAGCTTTAATGTGCACTAATCTGCCATCCGAGACCAAAAACACACAGATGTTGATGATAAAGTAGATTAGAGTAAGAATACTCAAATACAGCAGACTCTAAAATGATAGGAGAATATAATTTTAACACTACAAACCAATGATTAGTTCACTAACTTTTTCAAAAGAATAAACAACTGTGAGAACACTATACCCACGTATTTTATATAAGTCAGTTAATTAATAAAATCAAAAACAAAACTGACCAACAAATCAACTTCTATCAAAAAGAATAGCAAAGTCAAAAAAGCATCGAAAAAAAGAAAGCCAAGGCAACACAGATCTTTGTTTTGTCCGAATAATTAGTATACTCGAAGAATACATATAAAACCCCTATGCCAATAAATCAAGTGTAAACGGCAGAATCTTTTGGCCCATTATCATGTAGATACCAAAAAATATCTGAAACCATCCATCCCACTTTATCTCGAATATCCCAAAAAATCTTAGGGGTTATAAGAGTCGTACTGTACCGCTCGTAAATGACCCAAAAAGTAGGTATGTACTCTTTGCTTGAGTCATAATGAATGTATGTGACTACATAAACAACTACTCACGCTAAAAACGCAAGAATCTTCCGTTTGTGGCGCTTAAAGATATTAAAGTACCTTTAAAGGCATTTTTAGTGCCACAAACTAATGTTTTAATAAACTAACTTTAAGTAAAAAAGTAAGTATAAGAGCATAAGCCCAATAACTGAATGCAAACCAGTACTTTTTATTAAAGTATTATACCTAACTCTTATCAGTCATCAGATTGATACACCGGTCATTACCGTACATACGTGTTATTATAACCATTAAAGAAAGCATAATAGCCGCTTCAGAGACTCTGATACAAATAATAACTAAAAGAACAAACAACCTATTATGAGCTGATAGTGAACCAATCACTGAAAACACCCCTAAGGCGCTAAACTCTATCCCCAGAAAAATAGTAACCAAATGCATTCTTCGCCCACACATTAGAATTACCCCAAAGATAAAAATGAAAAAACTAAAAAGTAGCATTAGTTTTATATTCAATTTTAACCTCAACCCGCAGAATTTTATTTATTTTTTAGCTAAACCCTTAACCGTTCTACAAATAAACTAAATAAGAGAATGTAACACTAGAGCTCTACTTTTAGTTAACGCCTATTTAATTAACCAATCCCATAAACCTTGTCTCAACGGAATTAGTATAATAAAAAAGAAATATAATAAAGTGAAAACGCACCCCAAAAAATCATAAGGATCCTGTACTGGGCAGGCACCGATCCAGGTAAGACCTGTCCAAGCTGCAATTAACCCTCAAAACAGACACTGACTTAAAGGATAAAACCTGTTAGATCGAAACTGACCTGTATGCAACCTAGGGACGATGAATAAAATTAAAACTGACGCCACTAGAGCAGCCGCTCCGCCCGATTTATTTGGGATCGACCGAAGAATAGAATAAGCAAATAAAAAATATCACTCTGGCTCGATTTGGAGGGGGGTTTTCATCGAATCAGCAGGAACTCAATTATTCACATTTCCTAAAAGATCAGGCCAGAAACACACTAAAAGCAAAAGCCCAAAAAATAATATAAAAAAACCCACTACGTCTTTATAGGTATAAAAGGGGTGAAAACGCACCAATAGAGAATCTGCTCTAACCCCCAACGGATTATTTGCCCCTTCCTCATGTAGGTAAAATAAATGAAAAACCCTAAAAACAATTATAATAAAAGGTAGAATAAAATGAAAGGAGTAAAATCGCACGAGAGTTGCGTTGCAAACAGTGTAACCCCCTCAAATCCAATACAAAACTATTTCTCCAACATAAGGAACTGCAGTCACTAGTTTCGTAATAACTGTTGCCCCTCAGTAAGATATCTGCCCCCAAGGAAGAACATACCCTAAAAAAGCAGTAGCCATAAGAAGGAAGAGTAAAATAACTCCGACATTTCACACTATACGAGACTTATAAGACCCGTAATACAGCCCGCGACCAATATGAATATAAGCACAAACAAAAAAAAGAGAAGCCCCATTAGCGTGTATAGCACGAAACAACCAACCGTTATTCACGTCGCGAACCACATGGACTACTGAATCAAACGATATATTTACATGGGCCGTATAGTGGAGACTTAGAACAAACCCTGTGATAATTTGAACAACTAGGCACAACCCAAGCAAAGAACCGAAATTTCATAACACCCTTAAATTAACCGGAGCTGGTAAATCATATAAACTACTATTTAAAATTTTTACAACACTATCCCGCTTACGTAAAGGACCAAAAATACAGTGTCTCTGCTTTAAAAGCTTTTAGAAGCATCGGTCTTGTAAATCGAAGAACGAATTACTTTCGTTAAAGCTATTTTATTACTGCTATTGGTACTCACCAAAACTTTTGCTTGGAAAGCAAATATAATAATTTTACTATAGAAGCGCAAGCCCTCCTACAACAAAAAAAGAAGAAAAAACAAAAAAGAAGAAAAACCAAAAAAGAAGAAAAACCAAAAAAGAAAAAGAAGAAAAAACAAAAAAGGCACATTACCTGCATATTAAGGTTTGAAACCTTACATTTTTTTTTAAATTACTTTTCTTTAAACACGTTAGGTAAATAAAGCCTACCCAGCATAGTTACAAAAATAAACGGCCCAGAAAAAAGACTCAAATATATAACCCAACCATAAGAAGAATGAAAACCAACACAAATTCCTTATCGTCCAACACACAAAAATTATAATCCTTCAAAATAGACCTAATTACAGCTTTTAAGTAATAGAACATAGCCCTAACAGATCCGGCTAATGCAATAGCCAAAACTAACTTGTCCCCGACACAAAAAATAACAATTATCTTAACGACAAACCCAGCTAAAGGGGGTAAACCTCCTAACCTTATCAAAGAACTTGAGGCTATGAGAGATCACTTCCCTCTTTTTATAAAACTAGAGTCTCTCCGCCACAAATAATAAATAACTAGACCTAACTGTACAATATAAACCCCTATATAAAAAAGAAAAAGATACTGTGAACTCATCAAACACACCAGCATCCAAGCGCTATGAACAAAAGAAGAATATACCAACACGTCCCGATAAGAGTTCTGAACGGACCCGCCTAAACCCCCTAAAACTCTCATCACAAAAACTACAACACATAAAAACTCCCTGCAAGTACACCACACACCTAACAGGAGCAAAGGACCAACTTTCTGAATACCTAGAAGAAGGTATCTTACAAGCCAACTTCTTGAGTTTACAACGGAAGGCACCCAAACCCAAAAAGGGAAAATGCCCGCTTTGCAAAGCAAACCCAAGTGAACTAAAAAATAGCCAAGTAAAGTAATAAATAGACTCTCACAGTGTAAAACAATAGTAGAACCAAATAAATATATAGTGGACCCAAACCTCTGGAAAACAAAATAATTAACTAATACACGCATATTTAACACGGACTTAACCCCCAAAAGACACATAAAACCTAACATGTTTACTTCCATTCCCACCCACGCACTTATATGCCTATCTGTTGAAACTATAACAATTAGACCAAAAACCAAAGTAGAAAAGCTTAAGACTACAAGAGGGCCCTCAAAACGGTTAATAACACGCCGCAGCTTTGGAGAAGGCTTTAATTTTTTATAGTATGTGTAGGAACTTTTTGAAAAATTAAAATTTGAAAAGAAACGTCTTATAGACCCGCTAGTAACATTTTTTAAACAAAAAAAACTATTATCACGGAAAACAGAACTTCGGAGTGAGCTATTCTTCATTTAAGGCGCTGGAATAAATAAATTCAATCTTTTCCACATCAAGGAAACTGGATTATCCCCACACAACACCACAAACCTCTATTTTTACACTATTCGGAGGGGCATACGACGCTTTTTGCAAAAAGCCACTACTAATAGCAACACAAAAAGAAGAAGAACGGCAACAAACAAATATATATTCCCGCTGCCAAGACAAGACCCAAAATCCCCCAATCTCACAAACAGGGCCCTCTTGTTTTTATGGAAAAAAACGACAAACCCCACTAAAACAGCTAATAATAACTTTACAAATAACACAGGGGCTCCGAATCGTTGGTTTGGAAAAATTCTGAGAACGTACCCAAATAAAACTATTAAACCCCCAATATAGATCAAAAACACAAAATAACCAACAAGGCTGTTTATCTCCAAACCCAACAAAACTGAGATTACAAAAGAAACAGTAAATAAACACAACCCCATAAACAAAGGCTCCCTAATTCTTAACATAAAGCAACACACTAAAGAAGAAATAGAAAATAAAAGTGTTTCTAACACTTAAGAAATCAACAATAACCACCCTAAACATCAAATTAGCCACAAAAGCATTTTCCTAGGCGAGTAAGAAAAAGCGAAAAATCGCTGACTTTGGAATGACAAACCAATGTTATACTTAACTATTTTCTTTTTTGACAAACCAATGAGTGCACTTTTAAACACTCTAGCTTTGCTTTCAAAACAAAGACAAATATCGGTCACGCATCATTCTAACCCTGATACCAGTAAAGTTGTTTTTTTAAGAAAAACCCCCGTAAAATTAAATAACTTAAACATTTTTAAATTAAAAATTCCTTTCGTACTAATTTAATTACATTTATAAATATAAGGATAGAATCTGACCTAGCTCACACCGGTCTGAACTCAGATCATGTAAGGTTTTAATGGACGAACAGACCAACCCTTTAAAAATTATACACCTTAAGGATACCTTAATCCAACATCGAGGTCGCAAACTACTTTTACAATAAGTACTATTAAAAGAAATTACGCTGTTATCCCTAGAGTAGCTTATCTTACTCACTGCTGTGGATTTAACCTGTAAGTTAACATAAACAAGTTATATTTTCTAACTGTGTTGCCCCAACAAAACTGGAATAAATTACTTAGTAACCTACCCATAGTAAAGCTTCTAGGGTCTTGTCGTCCTTTAAATTCAACTAGGCCTCCTCACCTAAAAGTTAATTTCAATTAAACTTTTGTGACACAGCAACTATCACGTTAACCCATTCATACAGGCCCCCATTTAAAGGGCAAATTATCACGCTACCTTCGTACACTCAGATTTATGCAGCCATTTACTCCACGGAGCATAGGGCAGGGCATACCTCCTATAATCAAACTCAAGAGGAAATGTTTTTGTTAAACATTCGGAAAGTAAATTTGCCGAGTTAATTACAAAAAAATTTAATAAACAAAAGCTTAAATTATTACTGCTTATTACCTGAGCAATAGTTTAAACATCATTTTTCTACTAATTCTTATCATTATTGAAATTTTTTAATTAAATTTAAGCCCTTTGAATTAATGATTTCAAAAACTAATTCTATAACTCATCCATTAAATTTTTTATAACAAACTAACCAATTACTAATATTAAGACTATCCAACTAATAAGTTTTTTTGGTGAATTCAATAACTTCCACATTCTGCTTGGCCAAAACATCATAAATGCTTTTTGTAAAAAGCTCTATACTAAATATACTTCAAAGCTAACCAGATATCTGCAAGGGCAATATAGTATCTAGCCAATTATTAAAAAGTTTAATTTAATATTGAAACATTAAATTAGCTCAGTTTAATAAATTCCTTGCTATCGGGAAAATAAAATAGATATTTATTTCTTAATAGACTCTTATACAAAAGGTACAGAAATTAATTCTTACTAACAGTAAACATCGAAAAAAATCTTACGAATAACTTATCTACATATCAAATTTTCAAACAAACCAATCTGTATTACAATAAAAAAAAAGAGATTGAACCCCTTAAAACAGAGTTAGCAGCCCTGTTATGCGCCTGCTTTTTCATAACACAGGAATAATAAATCATCTCCTCCATTTTCAGCAGAGAGCTTTACATTAAGCTACTAGTGTTAACTACCCCAACAATAAACAACTAAATACAAACCAATCCACACAACATCAACAAAATGCCAATATCAGGAACACACCATGAACCCAAAATGATTTCGTGGAGTGAACCGATTTCGTATTAAGCGCACCAACCTAACAAGCAAAAATCCTGTCCCAAATATAACGTGAAGACCATGAAACCCCGTTATAATATAAAACAAGCTCCCGTAAGCACTATCCGCAATAGTAAATCTTGCCCAGTAGTACTCGTAACCTTGTAAACGTGTAAAAAATAACCCCAAAACAATCGTATAAAAAGTTCCTAATACTGCGTGGGTATTTAACCCCGCTCGAATAGCAGCATGAGAATACATTAATGAGGCACCAGACCCGACCAAAACTGTTGTTCCGCACAAAGGGACTTTTATAGGATCTAATGTCTCCAAACCCTGAGGGGGCCACATGCACCCTATTGAAATATCCGGGGCCAATCTTATGTGAAAAAAAGCCCAAAAAAGGGAAAAGAAAAACATGATTTCAGACACCAAAAAAAGGATAAACCCGTCACGCAGACCTTTTACAACGTATGAAGTATGAAAACCTAAATCACCTTCACGTATCACGTCCCGCCACCATTGGCTTAAAGAAAGAATTAGAACAACTACACCAATTAATAAAAGCGCGTATCCATGTTTATGGAATCAAGAAACGAAACCTACTGCCATACAAAAAGCTCCTATTGAAGTAAAGACAGGCCAAGGGCTAGGCCCAACCAAATAAAAAGGATTACGTGGAATTTCTAGCTAAGGGGTCGCACACCCTTCATGTGATTAACAGTCAAAAGTTTTAAATAAACTACTAAGCCTAAGGAATTACTAAAAACAAAAAATTTAAAGGAAGTCAATGAAAAATTAACAATGACATTCTCCTCATAGAAAAATCACCTCGCGACGTCAAACTATTAGTACATTTCCCATGTTGGGAACTCACATAAATGTGAAGACTATAGCATGCGCTTAAAAAACTTAGCAATATTAATAAAGGGAAAAAGAAAATATTTATAGAAGCTCCCACTATATAAATAAACAACTCCCCCAACAAATTTAATGTAGGAGGGCTTGCTATGTTTCCCACCACAAGCAAAAAACATAGCAAGCCCACACAAGGGCTAAGTATTAAATACCCCTTGTTTATTACTAACAAACGGGAATGTCTTCTTAAATAAAATGTATTAACTAAAGCAAACAGCCCCGAGGAGCAAAGACCATGCCCGACTATAATTAATATGGCACCCATAAAACCCCACAAAGTGTTACTCAACAAACCCAGCAGCACAAAACTCATATGGCCCACAGAAGAATAAGCAACTAGGGATTTAAAATCCGTTTGGCGTAAACATACTATCCTTGTAAGAACCCCTCCAAATAACCTAATCATTAGTACTAATAAAGTAGATGCCCTGATGCTTTTCAAGATAAAAAGCCCTCTTAAACGAACCACTCCATAACCCCCTAATTTCAACAAAAGACCAGCTAAAATTATAGAGCCCGCGACAGGAGCCTCTACATGTGCTTTAGGGAGCCACAAATGTAAGGGGAAAACAGGAAGCTTGACTAAAAATGCTAACAAGTAAAGTCAACTGAACCTTAGGGCGCTTTTGTCAAGAAAAAATTCCAACCTAAACAGATTGTCTCTCCCGTAACAAAAGTAAAGTTTCCCTAAACCGTACAAAAGAGGAAGTGAACCTATAACAGTATAAATAATTATATAAACAACTGCCTGCAGTCGCTCAGGCTGATAACCCCAACCCACAATTAATAATAAAGTGGGAAACAAAACACCCTCAAAAAAAACAAAGAACAGAAAAGAAGCCCTAACACTGAAAGCGCCAACTAATAAGACACCGATACAAATAATAAGCCTATTGAACGCACTAAACCGGGACACCGCAAGCCTCCCCATTAACATTAAAAACCTAATATAAATTCTAAGAACTACAAGAACTTGCCCTGAAAAATCCAAGTTAAATATGCCATTTATTTCACAATATCTGCTAGATAAAAACAAAGGTATGGATAACACTCCAAGTAAAGAAAAGCCAGCAATTGATACCTCAAGGCCCCTTAAAACCCCCAAAAGAAGTATTCCCATAATAAAACTAATGACCACGTAACAAAACAACTAAATATTGACTCTTTCAGTGTAAACGAAATGAACTTAATTATTCTACTTTATCCTGCAAAGATCAAACAGATATATTCGGGGCATGAGCCCGACAACTTAACTTAGTTTACTCTACAAAACTTTTATGGTACTAACACCATTCTCGCTGAGCCGAAATCAGCACGCCAAACTTGACTAAAAATCATATTAAGGAATGCCCCCCGAAGGGCATTCGGCCGCCTATTAAATAGGACGCCTAAAAAAATTTAACCACCAAAACGCTATAAAAATATGTTACAATTAAAGCAAGTGTGTATGTTTCTGATAAATTATTCTATTTTACTTCTATTGAGAATGATCATTCGTATAAAGACTAAGCAAAGAACAGAAGATGAAAGCCTGGATTAGCCCAACCGCTAACTCAGCAGCCAATAAACCTATTCACGCAAGCAATGAAAAGTATACAACGCCATGTGAAGAACCCCCCACATTTAACAATAAACCTCTTAAAAAGATGGATGTATTAACATTAGTACCTATAGAAAGAATTAAATGCCCTGCGATAATATTAATCATCAACCGAAACCCAAGAGTGAGTGGCCGCGAACTAATTGTCACAATTTCAACTAAAAAAAGAAAAGGGACTAAAAACATAGGAGCAAACCTCGGCACTAGGCTGGTTAAATTTTGATTTGGGCTAATTCGATGTCCCGAAGCCCACAAAGAACCCCACATTAAAAAAGCTAAAGCAGGACCCAGTCTAAGATGAGAAGTGACACTAAAAGAAAAAGGCACTAAACCTATTATGTTAACCCCTATTAAAAAAATAAAGATAGAAGAAACAATTAAAGGAAACCCAGACAAATTTAGACCCCTTGCCCTTTTAAATATACCTCACCTAACCGCCAACCTTTTTCTGATACCTTCCGTACATAAAGAAGAAAGACAATAAAAGAGAGTACTAACTAAAACCAAAACAAAGTAGAAACTTAAACGTAAAGGGGCAGAACTTAGATCCCTTATATTATATGAATCAAATCCAGACAGCAAATCTAACATCACAAAATCACAAAAGAGAATTCCCATAAGAAGGTTTACAGCCAACCGCCTATTATTTATTCAGCCATTTTGCGTTAAATAACAAACTAAAAACTTGTTGACTATAATATGGGTATGATTTTATAAAACAAATAAGTTTATTATTGAAAAAGACTCAAAGAAACCCACTACCTACTGTTAGGGCTACAAATTTAGATTAAATAAGTTTAAATAAAAGCACACTCTTAGCACAATTTTTTTTTAAAACAAATATAAAGGCGCTAATTAGTTCGCTCTTATAGGATCAAAACCCATCGTACTTAAATACTACTTTATATGCTTATTAGCTAATTAACGGCACCTTCCGGTACCGTTACCTTGTTACGACTTATCTCAGATTTCTCCGTGAGCGACGGGCGATTAGTACTCCTCCAGTATCCTTTTCAACCTACTATTATTTAATAGATTTACTCACAAGTCCTTCTTTCGAAAAAATTTTCAACTCTTTCGGCTGACGCTACACACCATTTATTTTAGCATGTAAATGATATCCCAACTGTCATCCAGGATGGCTTTATCATAGCTACATGTTAATCTGAATTACTCCCTATCAAGTTACTTAAAATAGGAATTACACCGATATCTTACGCGTATCGATTCGTAAACAACCATACATATGCAAAATAAGATAAAGAACAAATGTAAGCGGACCATCTTTTAACTCCCAGATTCCCCTGTATGTTTGTTAGAGGCCGCCTATTCATTTAACTTTGAAGAACCAACTTTTAGTCATCTGGTAATCTTATTTTACCTTGTGAATAACGGGGTATCAAATCCCGGTTTTTAGCCACACTTTCATAAGAAACATTACAGCTTTACTTGAACCAAGCAGCTGAAAAAGATTACACCCTTATTCCACGCCGGCTAAAGCCATATATTTTATGCATCTAATAAAACCGTCAAGATTTAATAAAGCATGAATCTAACCGCGGCTGCTGGCATTCATTTTAGCCACTTTAAACCAAAACTTCTAAGCCACAATTTCTTGTGTCGCCTAATAATTTATACTAATGTCGAGAAAATTATACCAACTAATAAAGCATCACGCTCGTCTATCTCCCCTCGGCCCAGAAAGTACTATGTATTCAAGTTTTGGGATAAATCTGGTACCATGATAAAATACACCCAAAATAAAAGGAGTGTAAGACACCAAACACTTCACTAAATTAACCTTAAAAGGCTTCTCCGAGTTAAAAGTCCGGCGCTTCAACAAAGCTTTAATTTAATAAAAAAAGATAGCGAGCTGTAAAGGCTCATTTTTTAGACCTAAACTAAACACATTTGATTCTGTCAGCAATCCAAATACTTAATACTTACTTTACTTAACGCAAATTCATAAGCCAACCGAAACTAAAACAATTTCCTTAAAATCAAGCCAAACCCCCTTACATCACGCATTAATAATCCGGAGCAAAATAGAAACAAGCAAACTAACACAAAAAGACAAATAAGAACTAAAAATTGAGGTACTATTATGGGCACTAAGTTAGGCAAAGAAATTCTCAAACATCGGGCCAAAAACCCGTCACCTACAAGGCTATCCTAACTAAAACAAGGGAAGTTAAGACTTCATATACAAGGCTTAAACTTGCCGCATTTAATTCTGCCACCCCATCTTTACTTCTTTACTTCTCTATAACTCACTAACTCAATCCATTGAACCGTCACGACGCTCATAAAGACACCCAACAGTGAGAACATGTAAAAAGCCTACTAAACAGACAACTCCAACTACCTTTACACCCCCGTATAAAACGAAAAGAAGAGGCACAACTATAACCACCTCAACATCAAATACTAAAAATAAAACGCCAAGCAAAAAAAAACGCAAAGAGAAACTTCTACGCGCACTTAACATCGGATCAAACCCGCACTCATAAGGGGACACCCCCTCGCGATTTCACTGCCCTGTCATGGACAAAAAAATACACACACACATTAAGCCCCCTGCGATCAGCCAGAAAACAGCAACAGATAAAAATAAACTCATCATGCCCAAGCGCACTCTACGCAATAGAAAATTTGCAATTTACAGTTATATCTTTAACTATCGGACCCAAAACTTATGGAGGACTGACCTCTCCTTAAGAATGAAAACCCTACGTGCTCTATACACCACATTAGCGAACCGCATAATACAGATTCAAACCACATAAGACCTAAAGCTTTAGAAAGCATAAAACATGCACCTATGATACCCAAAACCATTATTCTCCTCTGTTAAAACTATTCCTAAGGCCTAACCATCTTCCTTCTTTCTATTATGCATATGTGTGTACACATTTATATTTTTATGGTTTTTTATATTTTGGTTTTTTATATTTTTATGGTTTTTTATATTTTTATGGTTTTTTATATTTTTATGGTTTTTTATATTTTTATGGTTTTTTATGTTTTTTTTATGTTTTTTTTATGTTTTTTTTATGTTTTTTTTATGTTTTTTTTATGTTTTTTTTTTTTTTTTTTTTTTTTTTTTTTTTTTTTTTTTTTTTTTTTTTTTTTTTTTTTTTTTTTTTTTTTTTTTTAAAAAACTACAAAAGCCTTTCTTCTATTTTTTCTTTTAAACAGGTTTCTACTTTTTTCTTTACTTCTTTTTTTTTTTTTTTTTAAAAAAACAGTTTTTATCCCTGTTTTACTTTATATCCTATCTACTGAGAGACACACACCTTGTCATTTTGACAACAAACTACTTACCTCCCAGGGCATCCGCGAACAAACGATTTCCAAAAAGTTTCCAAAAAGTTTCCAAAAAAAATGAAAAGTTTCCAAAAAGTTTCCAAAAAGATGAAAAGCTTCCAAAAAGTTTTTTGTAACTTTCTATTATAGCTCTCATTATTTTTTTCTCCTATAGTTACCTAACCACCTATTTCATTCTTTTCAACTTAGATTTTTTTACTTGTAGATTTAACCAAATATTATATCTACACTTATAATTACTTTATACCTGTTTTTTTTGTTTTTAGCCCATTTTTAATACATCCCATGTTGGTATAGCCCACTCTTTCCTTAGTGCCTGTAGATTTTTAGTTAATTCTTTTTTACACAGAACTATAGCTAACTTATTCTATCTTTAACACAAGCATAAATACAAGAAAACTACAAACACATAAAACTAACTAACTTTTACAGATATTTTTAAAAACTCCTTACCTACTGCAACTACTTTTTAGTAATCATCTGTAATCTAAAAAAATAAAACTACGTTAAATAAAACGCCTCTACTGATTTAGAACAAGACCAGGATTCAAGGACTTTAAAACCACTACTGGCTCATCTTGGTTATGAAATGACAGGGGGCAACACCACTCCCAACTTCATTCAATTGACCCTGGACGATTTCTTTTGCATACTACCCCTCGTTGACTTACTAAAGCCTCCCATACGATGAAAAGGAAGTATAAGACACTGACAAAACTTAACCATGACCCCAATGATGACACCACATGTCATTTTATAAAGCAATCCGGATAATCAGAATAACGACGAGGCATTCCTCTCAACCCTAAAAAGTGTTGGGGGAAAAAAGTCACATTTACACCAATAAATATAATAAAAAAATGGGCTTTCCTTCACCGCTCATGAAAAGAATAGCCGTAAAATAACGGAAACCAATGGAAAAACCCACAAAACAAAGCAAATACAGCCCCCATAGATAAAACGTAATGAAAATGAGCAGTAACATAATAAGTGTCATGCAACGCCACATCAAGAGAAGAATTTGACAGCATAATTCCAGTAAGACCCCCGACAGTAAAAAGAAAAATGAAGCCAACCGCTCAATAAAGAGCAGGCTCATGCAACAAGTTACCACCATTAAGAGTCGCCAATCAGCTAAACACTTTAACCCCAGTTGGAACAGCAATAATTATAGTAGCCGAGGTAAAATAAGCGCGAGAATCTACATCTATTCCCACAGTGAACATATGATGCCCTCAAACAATAAATCCAAGTACACCAATACAAACCATAGCGTAAACCATCCCCAACACGCCAAACACTTCATCTTTTCCAGCACAATGAGCAACCACATGGGACACTATTCCAAACCCAGGTAAAATAAGAACATACACTTCTGGATGCCCAAAAAACCAGAATAGATGTTGGTATAAAACAGGGTCACCTCCACCTCTCGGATCATAAAAAGATGTGTTAAAGTGACGGTCAAAAATTAGCATAGTAATCCCCCCTGCTAATACAGGCAAAGAAACTAATAATAAAACTGCTGTCACAGCCATGGATCAAACGAATAAAACTATTCGCTCCCCTCGCATACTTTCAACAGACATATTCTTCATACTAGTAAGAAAATTAATTGACCCCCCGATAGAAGAAGCACCTGCTAAATGTAAAGAAAACAACGATATATCAACTGCTGGTCCTCTATGTCCAGTATAAGAAGACAGAGGGGGGTATAAGGTTCACCCAGTTCCAGACCCACTCTCGATAAATGTAGATAACAAAAGAGTGAATAGAGATGCAGGTAAAAACCAAAACCTTAAATTATTTAAACGAGGGAAAATTATGTCAATTGAACCTATTATTAAAGGTAGTAGTCAGTTTCCAAATCCCCCCACTATTAAAGGTATAACTATAAAAAAAATTATGACTAAAGCGTGGGCAGTAACGATAACATTATAGAGCTGATCGTCCCCCAAAAATCTTCCAGGCCGTGCCAATTCAATACGAATGAGTATACTTAAACTTGTTCCAATTATTCCAGACCATAAACCTAATAAAATATATAAAGTCCCAATGTCTTTATGATTCGTAGAACACAACCAACGCAC